TTGATGGGCATTCCCATATCTTTGAATGGAATGAGCCTATCCTCTCTTTTCTGTTCATATTCAAAGATATCGAAACTTATCTCAGAATCTTAGGAGGACTCTTCAGACCAGACAAAAAATAAAAAATTGTCAGCAAAGTTGTTTCTTTATTTGTTCTTTATTTACAACTTATTTCCAAAAAGAAAAAAAAAAGATTTTAAAGAAGAAAGAATTCTATTCTTTCTTCTTTATATGCTATGAGAAATTAGATCAAAATTCTAATAGAATAGAAATAGAATTGAATATAATTCTGAACTTCATTACTTCATTCTCATTATTATTAGAATGAGATTTCGATTTTTTTCATCCAAAAAATTCTCTTTTTTATACAAATACAATACATAGGTCGTCGATTCGGCAGTGGATAAAAAAGGGGGGAAGATACCCATCTTTCCAGTTAATTGTTCAAATAATTTTATCCATATGAGTGTTCTACATCGGATAAATTCCCAATTATTCCTTTTTTCTTTTTATCATTTTTAAACCATTTTGGTACTAACGTAGCGGTAGAAAGAGTACCATGCTATGCTGTGCCTGGACTTCAAACAATTTATCTTTAACCATGTAAAAGACCTCAACATTATTGGTTGATAGAGAATCAAAGTTCATTTACCAATTAGTCACGAAATGCTATGGTTCTTACATATGATTTCTGAATGAAATCCAATTCCGAAGTAATTCGTCGAGATTGTGCACCCTTTGTTCCTATTTCTGCTATAAATAATAATACATAAATATAAAGAAAGTGCAGCCGGTGAAATCCAACCTATTCTTGAAATACACAACTCGCACACACTCCCTTTCCAAAAAAAATCAATACACCCAGCACTACGCTTAGATTTATTGGATTTGTTGCTAAAATATCGGTATTAAACTCGAAACTCCCAGCGGATGGCCAGTGCCCCGCGGAAACAAAAGAATCGATTATATTTTTCATATGCTTTCCCCTTATAGATAGGACTAACAAAGAACAGAGTTCTTTTTGTATAACTCCGCTTATTATTAATTTGAGAATTCTCAAATTTCTTAGTTATGGTTATGTTTTTATTCTTATTTTTTTTACATTTTTATTCTACGATAAAATGAAACATTAAACAAAAGGATTTGCAAATAAAAGAGCTAATGCCACGACCAGTCCATAAATTGTTAAAGCTTCCATAAAAGCCAGACTAAGCAATAAAGTACCTCGTATTTTACCCTCTGCTTCTGGTTGTCTCGCAATACCTTCTACAGCTTGGCCCGCAGCAGTACCTTGACCAACCCCAGGTCCGATAGAAGCAAGCCCTACAGCCAATCCAGCAGCAATAACGGAAGCGGCAGAAATAAGTGGATTCATGGTAAGTTCCTCGCACCAAAAAGAGAAATGGTTAATGATACAACCAACCAATGAATTAGTACTTAATCTACTTCTTTTTCTACTTTTACTATTTACTTTACTACACTTATTTTTCCTTTTTTGATCTTTATCACTAAAATCTATCGGGTCGAAGTAGCTAAAAACTCCAAATGGAATTCAGAATATTACTGAATTTTCAGAACTACTTCGATATGCCGTTTTTCCTTTCTACCTTATGTAAATAGATATGTATACGGTTTTAGTCATTGCGTTTCCTTGTTTATAAGCTATTCTATTCTTTCTCTTTCATTCAATTCACAATCACAGACAAAATAGAAAAAGGACTGATATGGGAATCCATCTAAATGCAGTGGGCTAGAAACAAAGAGATAGGGGTAATTACTATCTAACTAGTAAATAACATATACTTTTATTCTTCCATAACGTAAATCACCTGCACTTTTTCTTCTATGAAATCGTATTCTGTAACCATTCTTCAAAACATACACAAGGATTGATACTCATAGGCATTACATATACATATATGTAGTAGGATCCCCAACCCTTCTTTCTCTTCCAAATCCTGCAATATCATCTATCTTTCTTCATATATACATACATGTACCTATTTGCATTTTCTTCTCCAACCCAGTGGATTATATTGAACCCCCCGCATTGCTTAAATTGGGATAAGCTTCAAAAAAGACTATTTCGAAAGTTAGTCAATGATGACCCTCCATGGATTCACCTATATAAGCCGCAGCCAGAGTTGCAAAAATAAGAGCTTGAATACCACTTGTAAATAATCCAAGAAACATGACAGGTATAGGAACTACTGAAGGCACTAAAGAAACAAGAACAACAACCACTAATTCATCAGCCAATATATTCCCGAAAAGTCGAAAACTAAGAGATAAAGGTTTTGTGAAATCTTCTAAAATATTAATTGGTAAAAGTATTGGAGTTGGTTGAATGTATTTCCCGAAATATCCCAATCCTTTTTTGCTAAGACCCGCATAGAAATATGCCACTGACGTGGGTAAAGCTAAAGCAACAGTAGTATTTATATCATTCGTGGGCGCAGCTAACTCCCCATGAGGTAACTTTATGATTTTCCAAGGTAAAAGAGCACCTGACCAGTTAGAAACAAAAATAAATAGGAACATCGTTCCAATAAATGGAACCCAAGGACCATACTCCTCTCCAATCTGAGTTTTGCTCAAGTCTTGAATAAATTCAAGGACATATTCGAAGAAATTCTGACCGTCGGTCGGAATGGTTTGTGGATTCCGAACAGCTATGATGACTGAACCTAATAAGATAGCAATTACAACCCAAGAAGTGATAAGTACTTGGGCATGAATTTGTAAACCTCCTATTTGCCAATAGAAATGTTGGCCTACTTCTACACCTGATATATCGTATAACCCTTTAAGTGTTTTAATGGAACATGGTATAACATTCATATTGTCCTCTAACAGAAATCGAACTTCAAAAAAGTAATTATTTTGATTCAACCATCTCTTTCTCAATTAATCTATGTTCATTCATGAATTGAAGTTATGAATCGTATATTTCGGATACCGAGAAATCACATAAAAAAATACCAATCATTTGATCTTTTCAATATTCAAAAGATAGTTCAAACTCCAAAAGATGCAAACCAAAATAGTAACAATCAAAGAGAGTTCACCAAAAACAAACTAATCTTCTTCTTCTTAATGATAAGATTAATGATAAGATAATCAACCATTTTTTATATAACTAGAACGGCCCTCACAAATTGCAGATACTAATTTGGTAAGAATCAATCGAATCGAAGCTATAGCATCATCGTTGGCCGGAATAGAAATATCTGCAAGATCTGGGTCACAATTTGTATCGATTAAACAAATCGTCGGAATACCCAAAATGACACATTCTCGAAGAACCGTATATTCTTCTTGCTGATCAACGATAATTACAATATCGGGCAATCCCGTCATATATTTGATCCCACCCAGATATGTTTGCAAGGTAGATAACTTTCTCTTCAACATTGCTGCATCTCCTTTGGGGAGACGATTGAGTTTCCCCATCTTTTGTTCTGCTCTTAAGTCCCGGAACTTCTGAAGTCTTGTTTCTGTAGTAGACCAATTCGTTAACATACCACCAAGCCACTTTTTATTAACATAATGACATCGAGCCCTTATTGCTGCTGATGCTACTAAATCCGCTGCTTTCTTTTTGGTGCCAACGATTAAGAATTTTTTTCCCCTGCTTGCTGCATCAAAAACTAAATCGCAGGCTTCTGATAAAAAACGAGCAGTTATAGTAAGATTTGTAATATGAATACCTTTACGTTTTGCAGAGATGTAAGGAGCCATTCTAGGATTCCATTTATTAGTACCATGACCAAAATGAACTCCTGCTTCCATCATTTCTTCCAAATTGATGTTCCAATATCGTCTTCCCATTTTCCCACACTTTCTCTTTTTCTTTTTTCTTTTTCAAAGAGATTCAGTACCTTGTGAAATAAATAATTGTTCCGACGGAACCTTCTACCAGGATTGACCATTGATCTACGACCCAAACCATGAATTTAATTCTTTATTCTTTTTTATTTCATTGATTACGAAATCCATAATCGGACCAGAGAGTGAAAGTAAAAAGAATGAACCTCTTGTTAGGAATTAGTAAATTCCATTACGTAAATGATTGGTCTGATGTCTCATGGAAAGTGTTTGGGGCACAAGAACAAAATAATTCTCTATGGTGTAACAAGATATCTCTCATTTCCAACTCGAATAGATTCTTCCTTTTGATTTTCAAATGAATGTTTTTGTCTTGCTTTGAACGATGTACTAATTTCTTGAATCCGGTACCAACCGGTATAATCCCCCCCAGAACAACGTTCTCTTTCAGGCCTTTCAACCAATCAATACGACCTCGTAGAGCAGCTTTTGCTAAAACTCGAGCAGTTTCTTGAAAACTCGCTTCGGATATGAAACTTTGAGTATTCAGAGATGATTTCGTTATTCCCAATAAGATTGCCCGATAACAGATCGCTTCATCCAAAACGCGCCCTGCTCGCTCTGCTCGCAACAATCCAATAAATTCCCCAGGTAAAAAAACATTAGACATTCCATCTTCTGAAACCAAAACTCTTGATGTTACTTGACGTACAATAATCTCTATATGTCTATTATGGATCTGTACCCCCTGGGATCGATAAACCTTTTGGATCTTATTAACCAAAGAGATACGACTTTGGGCTATGGTTAGTTCAGCTCCAATCAAGAATCTCCAGGGGATCCCAAGAATCCTTCGGATACGTTCGTCCCAACCTTGAACTCTTCTTTCGAGGTTCATCGATATTGAATCCATTGAACGAACTTCTAAGATTTGTTCCACTTTTGGAAGACCTTGCGTTATGTCACCAGATCTCGATTTTTCATATATAAATGTAATTAATGTATCTCCTTCATAAAAGGTTTCCCCATAATGGCCATGAACAGTTGCTCCTGGAGTGACCAAATAGGGCTTAGCTGATCTTATAACTAAAGAGTCAACATGAACAATTAAAATTTGACCAGATTTTTTTATGCGTAATCCGTATTTAAATAGACATACATTTTCACAAAGGAATTGTCCAAGGCTAATTATTGTCCATGCCTCTTCACAAGAATCGTGATGGAGAAAACACCAATTCAAATGGAATGAATTACAAATGATGTTACTGCATGGATCGGGATTATAAATCCTACTATTTTCATCTAGGAAACAGTATTGAAATGGAAGTACTTGAAGCACTTGGAAAGTCTGTTGAAGATTTTCAAGTAAAAAATCTTTCTTTAAAAAGACTTGATTATAAGTTCTTAAATAGTAAGATGAACAAAAATCTACTATTTTAGGCACAATAGTACCTAAAGGACCCAACAAATCCCTAATTGGAGTCATGGGATCCGATTCTTTTGTCGCATTATTATATCTCGAAGTATTGAAGGGGCCAATTCGAGAACAATCGGATGATGACAAAATTAGGAAAGATTGGCATTCCTTATTTCGATTCAACAACGTACCAAGAGTTCCCTGATGTTGGGGAAATGATTGAATCTTCACCTTGGAATCAAAAGGATTGATATGGGTATGATCTAATCCATTATTGGAAATAAATCCCGAACCTGCCATATCATACCTTTTTACGGTATACGAAATAGTGGACTTTACTAACTCAATTCGGATGAAATCACGAAGCAGATCATTTGTCCTTATTTCAACAAAAGAAGCATGAACCTCTTCTTCTATAGAACTCTTTTTTTCTTGGTCCCAAGTCAATACTAAGCAAGCCCGAACTAATTGAATACTTGTGTGAGAAATTCCTCGAATTGACTTGCCATTTCCATAAAGTATATAATTGACAATTCGAAGTTGGACATTATCCTTTTCCTGCAAGAGATCCTGAGAGAAAAGTGTTGCTAAATTTATCCCATCAGCTATTTCATATGTGACTACGGGCCGAACCAAAACAAAATACTTTTTTTTGGTAGGTGTAATCCGTTGGACATAGATCCAATTTTTCAATTTTTTTAATCCTTTAGAATCTTTTTTTTCCATTCCTGGTGGTATCAAAATGCCACTGTGCCTAGATATTTTATCCACCTCTCCAGAAAAATGAATATCTCCAGAAAAGATTTTCAGTTCCATACTTTTTCTTTTTCTCTCCACCCGGACTAATCCACCTACTCGACTTCTTATATTTCTATTTAAAGCAAGTCGTGTATCTACTCCAACGATACTATTGTTCCGGACCATTATGGGCGAAGATCCGGGTAAGATATGCACTTCCTCGGGAATGAAAAAAAATCGATCTACTTTCATTTGCATTTGGTATTTCGGACTAAATTCTTTTGCTCCTCGATACTCAATCAAATCCTCTTTTTTTACGATTGAATCTACTTCGACAATCCCATATTTAGTAATTCCCGAACTGCTTCTTCTGTATCGCGGATCATCAAAATAAGCAAGAATACTATTTCTACGTAAAATACCATTTATAGGTATTTTAATCGAAATACCAAAACAGGGTATTAGTTTCTTTTCTTGTTCTTTATCATATTGTAAGGGAATCACAAATCTATTTCTTCGCTTTTTTGCCAAGGAATTCTCTTGACGAATAGAAGTAGAAGGCTCTATGTGATTCCAATGACCCTTGGATATGATTCGATAAGGTTTTGAATAGTCAAGAATTTCCCTATCTTTTTTAACAAGAGTCTCCAACAATTTATGTCTTACTTGATCATTAGTCAGTGAGAGATCAAAGATATATCTTTCTTCGAGAGAAAAAGAATTAGCATTCATTTGATCTTGATCCTTGTGGAGTGAAAAAGACACTATATTGGATCTGCATAGACCTCCTGCTAATATCCATAAATGACTTGTTTTTGGTAATAGATGAACATTACTATATGGATATTCGGGCGCATGATAGCCATCAGTACTCCAGTGCATTTCTCCTTCTGACTCAGAATAAATATGTTTTCGAACCCTCTCTTTAAAATGAAAAGTGGACGTTCCGGCACGAATCTCGGCAATCACTTGTTCTGATTCTACATATTGATCATTTTGAACTAAAATCAAGCTTTTTGTTGGAATTTTCACATTATGTAGAATATCTCGACTCTCAATAATTACATACAAGTCTATAAAACATAGAAAAGCAGGATGCCCATGACGGGTACGTGTGGGATGAACCAAATCCTCATCAAATTTGATTTTTCCATTAGAGGGAGCTCGTACATGTTCGGCAGTACCACCTGTGAATACTCCGCCGGTATGAAAAGTTCTTAATGTTAGTTGAGTCCCCGGTTCCCCAATTGATTGACCCGCAATAATACCTACGGCTTCTCCCAACTCGACCAGGTCACCATGAGTAGGACTCCGGCCATAACATAATTGACAGATCCAAGATGTACTCCTGCAAGTAAAAGGGGTTCTAATATATATTGGGTGTGCTCTAAAGGTTATGAATCGATTAACAAGTCCAATTCCAATATCTTTATTTCGAGTGGCAATGCATCGTAGACCAATATATATATCGTCTGCTAATACACGACCAATTAGTGTTTGGACAAAAATCTTTTCCG